TATTTGTTTCCAAGTTCAATGTTAGCCAGATTAGTAAATGTTTATCTCTTCCGATGCAACAATAAGATCTTATTTCTAACAAGTAGTTTTGTTGGTTGGTTAATTGGTTGGGTAATTTGTCATATTTTATTCAGGAAATGGCTTGGATCGGGATTAGTCTGGATCCAGCAAAATAATTTGATTAAATCGAATAAGTTCATTCGATCTAATAAGTACCTTGTGGCAAAATTGCGAATTCGGATCTTTAGTATTCTCTTATTTATGACCTGCGCCTACTCTTTAAGCAGAATACCGTTCCCCATCAAACCCTCAACAAAAACGGAAGAAATAGATGTAGAAATAGAAACATCCGATGAAGAAGATCCTTCTTCTTTTTCCGAAGAAAGGGCGGATCCGAACAAAATCGATGAAACGGAAGAAATTCGAGTGAATAGCAATAAAAATCATGAAAATTCTACCATTTTTCCGAAAAAAATGGCAAATAACGACCCTTTTTTCTTTGAAAAAAATCTTGCCACTCTTCTTTTCGATTTCAATCAGTGGAATCGACCCCTTCGCTACATAAAAAACGAGAAATTTGAACAAGCTATCCGAAATGAAATGTCACATTATTTTTTTGACCGATGTAAAAGTGATGGAAAATATCGAATGACTTTTACGTGTCCTGCTAGTGTATCGATTTTTTTGGAAAGGCTAAAAAGAAGGCTGTTATCCCCGGAACTGTGGCCTTATTTCTTCGATGATAATCCACCGGACCCATACGATTTTTGGATTTTTACCAACGAAAAAAAAGAAAGAAAAGAAAAAAAAGCATTTCTAAATCGAATCAAATCTCTCGAGAAAAAATCTAGTTTTTTGAATAGACTCGAAACAAGAACTCGATTATGTAATGATGATTCTAGAAACAAATACTTACCAAAAAGGTATGATCCTTTATTGAGCGGATCGCGTCGAAAAACAATCGAAAAAAATGCAATCCTGAAAAAAACTTCGAAAAAAAAAAATTTTCAAAATTTTCGGATAAATAAATTGCATCAAATCCTCGTTCCGTACACCGATAAACTAGGAGAATTTATAGAGATACAGAATAAAGAGCGAAAGATTTATGCGGAGGATATCAAAAATGAGGAATTACCGATCATTGACAAGATCGTTGACACGGTCATTGAAAAGTTTCTTCCTCCCGTCGTTGATACTTTTCGCCTTGTGCTCAACACTCACAAATGGATTTGTTTGGCTCGGTTACAGGCTATTGTCGCGGGAAATATCCACTACGCGATAGCTGTGCAATGTACGTTTTGGAGGCATACAGCTCCTGGTACCTCTTATTTGTCTAATTTGATAGGCTTCAGGAATTTAAAGAATGTGTGTCTAAAATGTTATGAAGACATTCTATCGAAATCCCATTTTAATTGGGATCTTTTGATGAGGACTGGTTACGCACATGTGAGGTATGAACATATGGGTTATCTGGGAGACTTTATTCGGAAAATAGAGTACGCTCTAGAAGAAAAACTAGACGAGTATTACGCTTACCTAAACTTTGGCTGTGGCTCTCTAGTTACTTCTTGGTATACCCTTGATTGGCTAGATCAAAATTATTATCAGAATAAGAAAAAGTTCGAAAAAGAAAAGTCCGAAAAAGAAAAGTTCGAAAAAGAAAAGTTCGAAAGACCAAAGGCAGAAAGAGCAAAATTAGAAAAGTTAAAAAGAAAACATGAAATGCTTTTTTTAAAAAAAGTATTATTTTTCCTACATGATGATGCTAATGATGCTAATAGTCAAAACAGAAACATAAGTCAAAATAAAATAAACGAAATCAGTAAAAAAATTCCTCGATGGGAATACAAATTAATCACTGAGTTAGAACAACAATCAGGAGAATTTCAAGATATTCCCGAAGATTTTGAAATTCGTTCAAGAGAAGCCAAAGAGGTAGTGATTTTTACTGATATCAAAGATGATAAAGATGATCCTGATGAAATGGAAGAGATGTCTACGACACGCTATTTAGAACAACCGGACTTTGATCGAGATCTAATCAAGGGGTCTGTGCGGGCGCAAAGGCGCAAAGTAGTTATTTGGAAAGTGTTTCAAGGAAATGCGCATTCCCCCCTTTTTGTGTACAGAATCAAAAAATCCATTTTCTTTTCTTTAACATCTAATATGTTTGAATTGATTAAATCCATTTTTAGAAATAGGGTGTGGAAAGGGGAAGCATTCCAAATTGTAGAGTCTACAAACGAACAAACAAAAAGAGAAGAAAATAGAATAGAAGACGAAGACGAAGAAAAAAAAGAGATGGAGATACTAGAGGAAGAGGCGCGAATGAAGATAGCGGAAGCTTGGGATAATGCCCATACTTATGGGCAAGGAATAAGAGCTTGTTTGTTGCTAATTCAATCTATTTTTAGAAAATCTATTCTCTTACCTTCGTTTATAATTGCAAAAAATCTTGGGCGTATATCCCTATCCCAACGTCCTGAATGGTCTGAGGATTTTCGGGAATGGAATAGAGAGATGCATCTTAAATGTACTTATAATGGAACGCCATTATCAGAAACAGAATTGCCTGAAAATTGGTTCATAGAAGGTCTTCAGATCAAAATATTATTCCCTTTCCGTCTGAAACCTTCGCACAAACGCAAATTAAGATCTTATCAAGAAAAAGAGGATTTCCGTTTTTTAACGGTTTTTGGACTCGAAGCTAAACATCCTTTTGGTTTTCCCGAAAAACGACCTTCCTTTTGGAAACCTGTTTTGAAAGAACTGGGAAAAAAAGTTCGAAAAATGAAAAAGAACTATTTCAAAGGAAAAAAAAAAATACTTGCAAAAGTTTCCAAAGAAAACCCAATTCAATTAAGAAAAGTAGAAATCTATGAATCGAATGAAATTCAAGAAGAAAAAGATTCCATAATTAGCAATCAAATAATTAACCAATCTTTTGGTCAAACAGTATCGCCGGGTTTGACAAATTCTTCATTGACAGAAAAAAAAATAAAAGATCTGACTGAGCGAATAGGGAAAATTAGAAATCAAATAGAAAGAATAGAAAGAATTAGAAAGAAGAAAAGGAAAAATGAGACTAGTCCTAACAAAACATTTAATGCTAAATTCTTAGAAAAATGGAAAATATTCAAAAGAAGAACTGTTCGATTCATTTCTAAATTTCCCCTTTATTTGAAAATTTTCATTGAACTACTATCTCGGCACAGATTTTTTTCTAGGAGTGAATGGAAACTATCAGGGGTATGGAAATCTACTATCTATTATATAGAAGAGTTTGTTTTATTTAGTAAATTTTATTTACTAAGGATATGGAAATTGATTTTATATATTTTGTTTGAAGGTTGGTTTAAGATCTATTATATTTTACTTTGTATTGTACGTGATATACGGTTTCTTTTAAATTTTGTTGTAGATCATTCAAATTTGGATATTTCTACTCAAATTAGGTTAAGAACCCTAATTGACAAAATGATGAATAACTGCATAGAGCTAATTTTTCTATCCCTGGACCTAACATTTAAGAATACTAGTAGTAATAAAAAAAAGAAAAATCTCATTCCCTTTAAAAAATCCCTTGATAAGATTAGGGATATGAAAAGCAATTTACATATTTTTTTTGACTTATCTTGCGTATCACAAGCCTATGTATTTTACAAATTATCCCAAATGCAAGTTAGTAATTTGCATAAATTAAGACCTGTTCTTCAATATCAAGGAATCTCTTTGTTTCTTAAGCCCGAAATAAAGGATTCTTTGGAAAAACAAGGAATGGTTCATTCAAAATTAAAATTAAATGATAAGAAACTTAGGAATTATGAACAAAATCAATGGAAAAAGTGGTTAAGAGGGTATTCTCCATACAATTTATCGTCGATCATATGGTCGAGATTAATGCCTGAAAAATGGCGAAATACTTCCCATTGTATAGCTACAAAGGAAAAATTAAGCAAATGCAATTCATATGAAACAGACCAAGTAAGTGATTCAAAAAAAAAAAGGGAAGTATACAAATTAGCGAATCAAAAAGAAAATTTTCACAAATCTTATCGATATGATCTTTTAGCAAATAAATTTCTTAACTCCGAAAAATTTCAAGGAAATAAGAACGGAGAGCTTTCTTGTAACACGCACAAGGACCCACTTTATGATATTCTGAAAACCACCCCTATCTATAATTATGTGGATATGCTAGCTGTGGAAAAAATGGTAAATAGAAAATATTTGCGTTGGAAAAGTTTGTATCGTAAAGAAAAAGTGGATATTGAGTCCTGTATCACGATCGATGCCAACAGGAATCCAAATATTCAACGGGAAACTAATAAGTATTTTCAAATATCTATTAAAAATGGATATTCTGAAATTTGTTATTTTAGGCTTCCAGACAATCTCCCAAAATTCCACAACGTTTTTGTTGATTGGATGGGAATGAATGAAAGAATGCTAAATTATTCTATCTCGAATCTAGAGGGTTGGTTCTTCCCAGAATTGGTCTTATTTCATCAGGCATATAAGACCAAACCTTGGTTTAGACCAAATCAATTACTTCTTTTAAATCGAAATGGAAATGAAAATAGTAGTGAAAAGAAAAAAAGAAAATTCAAAAAAAAGCAAGGAAATCAAGAAGAACCCAAAAAAGGAGAAGATTTTGGATCTGTTCTGTCACAAGAAAAATCTAGTGAAGAAAATTCTGTAAAATTGGACAGGAAAAAGAAGAAAAAGAAAAAAAGTCAACTAGATTCCTTCCTGGAACGTTATTTACTTTTTCAATGTAAATGGTGGGACAGTACTTTGGACGAAAAATTGATGAATAATATTGAGGTCTACTGTCTCTTGCTTAGACTAATGGACCCAAGAAAAATTCTCTTATCTTCAATTCAAACAAGAGAAATCGATTTGGATAGACTGACGATTCAAACTAGTCTAACTCATGCGGAATTACTGAAGAAGGGAATATTGATTATAGAACCCATTCGTCTGTTTGGAAAAATTGATGGACAACTCTTGATGTATCAAACCATAAGTACTTCGTTGGTTGATAAGAGTAAGTACCAAACAAATCCAAAATACCAAGAAGAAAGGTATGTTTCTAAGAATCATTTTGATTTCCTTATTCCTGAAAATATTTTATCGTTTCGACATCGTAGAAAATTGAGAATTCTAATTTCATTGAATTCAAAGTATCGAAACGATGAAAATAGAAATCTCCTATTTTGGAACGAAAAGAACAGAAAAAACAGCAACCAAGCTTCGCCCGAGAATAAAGGTCTTAATATAGAAGAAAATGCATTAATGAAATTAAAGCTCTTTCTTTGGCCTAATTATCGATTAGAAGATTTGGCCTGTATGAATCGGTATTGGTTTAATACCAACAATGGCAGTCGTTTCAGTATGTTAAGGATACATCTATATCCACGATTGAAAATGGAAAATTCGTAGATAAGAACTCTATACCCGTCTATCATATAGAATAGAAAGTATATGATAGACGGGTATATATGAAAATAGGAAAAAATATAGGGTATGGGGTATAGGGTATATGAAAGAAATATGCGGACCACACATTTGAGTCTTCCCTTTCATGGATATATCCAATATTAAATGAATAATGTAGGACTTCAATCTCGAAATGAATCAATAGAACTTTTTTTTTTTTAGGTCTAAACCCTTCAATGGAAAAATGGACTACTCCTTTTCTACCTCTATCTCAATCCGATTCCAGTTTGGATGGATTGATTTGAATTCAGAAAAGGAGTAGTTTTCAAATAACTTGGAATTAGATTTTTGTATATACCAATTCAAATTAATGGCATTATTATTACTGATCGGTAAAATCCATATCTTTCAAAAGGAAGGGGGAATTTTTCTATGGTAAAAAATTCATTCATTTCGGTTATTTCTCAAAAAGAAAACACAGAAAACAGGGGGTCTGTTGAATTTCAAGTATTCACTTTCACCACTAAGATAAGTAAACTTACTTCGCATTTGGAATTACACAAAAAAGACTCTTCATCTCAGAGAGGTTTGCGGAAAATTTTGGGAAAACGTCAACGACTACTGGCCTATTTGTCAAAAAAAAATAGAGAACGTTATAAAGAATTAATTGGCGAGTTAGATATTCGAGAGATAAAAACTCGTTAACTTGAAGCCTAATACCATTTGCACTTTTATTCGTTTTCATTTTGACGAACTCTTCTTTTTACGTTCAAACAATGCATGGAAGAATGACTCGGGAAAAAAAACTTATGATTGCACCAACTACAAGAAAAGACCTCATGATAGTAAATATGGGCCCTCACCACCCATCAATGCACGGCGTTCTTCGGCTGATCGTGACTCTCGATGGGGAAGATGTTATCGACTGTGAACCAATATTGGGTTATTTACATAGAGGTATGGAGAAAATTGCGGAAAATCGAACAATTATACAATACTTGCCTTATGTAACGCGTTGGGATTATTTAGCGACTATGTTCACAGAAGCAATAACCGTAAACGCACCCGAACAGCTAGGCAATATTCAAGTCCCTAAAAGGGCTAGCTATATAAGAACTATTATGTTGGAATTGAGTCGTATCGCTTCTCATTTGTTATGGCTCGGCCCTTTTATGGCAGATATCGGGGCACAGACCCCTTTCTTCTATATTTTTAGAGAACGAGAATTGATATATGACCTATTCGAAGCTGCTACCGGTATGCGTATGATGCATAATTATTTTCGTATCGGAGGAGTAGCTGCCGATTTACCTCATGGTTGGGTAGATAAATGTTTGGAATTTTGCGATTATTTTTTAATCGGCGTTGCTGAATATCAAAAACTTATTACACGGAATCCTATTTTTTTAGAACGAGTTGAAGGCATAGGCATTATTCAGGCAGAAGAAGCACTAAATTGGGGTTTATCAGGCCCAATGCTACGAGCTTCCGGAATAGAATGGGATCTTCGTAAAGTTGATCGTTATGAGTGTTACGACGAATTTGATTGGGAGGTTCACTGGCAAAAAGAGGGGGATTCATTAGCTCGTTATTTAGTACGAATGGGTGAAATGGCAGAATCCGTAAAAATTCTTCAACAGGCCTTAGAGGGAATTCCTGGAGGGCCATATGAAAATTTAGAAATACGACGCTTTGATAGAATAAAAAACCCGGAATGGAATGATTTTGACTATCGATTTCTTAGTAAAAAACCTTCTCCAACGTTTGAATTGCCCAAGCAAGAACTTTATGTAAGAGTCGAAGCCCCAAAAGGGGAATTGGGAATTTTTCTGATAGGAGATCAGAGTGTTTTTCCTTGGAGATGGAAAATTCGACCACCGGGTTTTATCAACTTGCAAATTCTTCCTCAGTTAGTTAAAAGAATGAAATTGGCTGATATTATGACGATACTAGGTAGCATAGATATCATTATGGGAGAAGTCGATCGTTGAAATGATAATTGATACAACAGAACTACAAGCTATCCACTCTTTTTCCGGATTTGAATCCTTAACAGAAGTCTATGGGATACTATGGACACTTATCCCTATTTTGACTCTTGTATTAGGAATCACACTAGGTGTACTAGTAATTGTTTGGTTAGAAAGAGAAATATCTGCAGGAATACAACAACGTATTGGACCTGAATATGCCGGGCCTTTGGGAATTCTTCAAGCTCTAGCAGATGGGACAAAATTACTTTTCAAAGAGAATCTTCTTCCATCTAGAGGAGATACTCGTTTATTCAATATTGGGCCATCCATAGCAGTGATATCCATTTTACTAAGTTATTCAGTAATTCCTTTTAGTTATCGACTTATTCTAGCCGATCTTAGTATTGGTGTTTTTTTATGGATCGCCATTTCAAGCCTTGCTCCCGTTGGACTTCTTATGTCGGGATATGGATCAAATAATAAATATTCCTTTTTAGGTGGATTAAGGGCTGCTGCTCAATCAATTAGTTATGAAATACCATTAACTCTATGTGTATTATCAATATCTCTACGTGTGATTCGGTGAGACATAAACTTTCCATATTTCTTTCTAGCAAGAAAGTTGAATATCTATTTTTTATTCATCGTCGGGGTTGATAAACTAAACCGGATAGTTAGATGAGTGAAATCAAACGGCTTCCTAATTTGCTGTTAAAGCCATTCAATCTCATTTCCTATGTACAAGAATTAAGTCAAAGGAAAGAATATCAGTTCTTATGTTTCCTTTACCCCAAGTTAGATTGGTTGAGTAGTAATCATGGCTTGAAGCGGGTTCAAAAGATCAACCCCCGGGGTTTTTACTATCTATTACCATGGAGGTATTAGTATTAACCTACTGGAAGATTCAAAAAATGAGTGGATGGTTAGGAAGACTAAGATACACAAAGGATTAGTAATGGAGATTAGATAACCTTTCCAAGAGGATATTTCTACCAAAGTAATTCGAATCGGGGCTTTAAGTTGGTAGAAATTCGTAAGAAGTACTCCCCTAGATTTTGATCCAGAGTATCTTCCTATTCACCGATTAAGTAAATAACTATCAAGAACGAAGAAATCTTTTATTTGGGTAATGCCGCCCTCCCTTATTTCCCGAGAAAGTAGAATAGGAACGAACAGAAGTGGAAAGACTAGAATTGCAAAAAGAGATCTTTTTTATTCATAAATTTTTCGATTTTTTCGATAGAAATAGAATCTTTGCTAGGTAATACAATATCTAATTTCGTAATCAAAAAAAAAAAAAAGAATAGGTTGCAATATCTCTGTGATATTCCTCAAAAAAGTTTTTTATTCAAGGATAAAGTTATTAATCAACAAAGAAAAATACAAACTTTTAAAAGATGAGATCAATTCAGAAGCACTTTATTTTTATTATAACTAGCAGACGGAATTTCATAGGTTAAATTCTAGGCCTTAGGATAAGAGTTTGACTCTCTATTGATCATGGATCCCACAAAGGGATCAAGATCAAAAATGTTGAAAGGCCCTTAGAGTTTTTTGTGACCTATGAGGAGCCGTATGAGGTGAAAATTTCATGTACGGTTCTGTAATAGCGACGGGAACAGTGATGTTATCGCCGACTATGATTATCTAACAGTTCAAGTACAGTTGATATAGTTGAAGCGCAGTCAAAATACGGTTTTTGGGGATGGAATTTGTGGCGTCAACCTATAGGGTTTATCGTTTTTCTAATTTCTTCTTTAGCCGAGTGTGAGAGATTACCTTTTGATTTACCAGAAGCAGAAGAGGAATTAGTAGCGGGTTATCAAACCGAATATTCAGGTATAAAATTTGGTTTATTTTATGTTGCTTCCTATCTAAATCTACTAGTTTCTTCATTATTTGTAACAGTTCTTTACTTGGGAGGTTGGAATCTTTCTATTCCCTACATATTCGTTCCTGAACTAACTAAAAGAAGTCAAGTTATTGGAACAATAATAGGTATCTTTATTACATTAGCGAAAACTTATCTGTTCTTGTTCATTTCTATTGCAACAAGATGGACTTTACCGAGATTGAGGATGGACCAACTATTAAATCTTGGGTGGAAATTTCTTTTACCTATTTCTCTAGGTAATCTATTATTAACGACTTCATCCCAACTTTTTTCACTGTAAAGAACTCGAATTTTTCTATCTTCAAAACCTGTCTCAAACAAGAGAAAGAAACAAGTATGAAATTATTTATAGATATTCCGATATGTTCCCTATGCTAACCGAGCTCTTGAATTCTGGTCAACAAACAATACGAGCTGCCAGGTACATTGGTCAAGGTTTCATGATTACCTTGTCCCATGCAAATCGTTTACCTGTAACTATTCAATACCCCTACGAAAAATTCATTGCATCGGAGCGTTTCCGGGGCCGAATACACTTTGAATTTGATAAATGCATTGCTTGTGAAGTATGTGTTCGTGTGTGTCCTATAGATCTACCCGTAGTTGATTGGAAATTGGAAACTGATATTCGAAAGAAACGATTACTTAATTACAGTATTGATTTTGGAATTTGTATATTTTGTGGTAATTGCGTTGAGTATTGTCCAACAAATTGTTTATCAATGACTGAAGAATATGAACTTTCTACTTATGATCGTCACGAATTGAATTATAATCAAATTTCTTTAGGTCGATTACCGGTGTCCATAACGGGCGATTACACAATTCGAACAATTTCGTCGAATTCACCTCAAATAAAAAATGTATAAAACCCTTGCATTTCCAAATTCCCAATCCCTTTGGAATCTAAGGGAATCGGGTTTTTGCTTGTTCAAGATAAACGAGCGATTGGTTGTCGAGAATCGTGGTTCATTTGGATAGAAAATTTATTTCTATTCGAATAATGATTAAATAATAAGAGTAGACCAATAACTGTATCTACCTCAATCCACACCAACCACCCTATTCACATTTTCTTCAATTAATAAGTATCCTAAAAAGAAAAATAGGATAACTCCCCTTTTCCCGGTCGGGTCAACAAAGTCATGAAATATTTGGATTTACTTTTTCTATAAAATAAAATGGATTTACCTGGACCAATACACGATTTTCTTTTAGTTTTTCTGGGGTCGGGTCTTATATTAGGAAGTCTGGGAGTAGTCTTATTTCCAAATCCAATTTATTCGGCCTTTTCATTGGGATTGGTTCTTTTTTGTATATCTTTATTCTATATTCTATCGAATTCTTATTTTGTAGCTGCTGCGCAGCTCCTTATTTATGTAGGAGCTATAAATGTTTTAATTATTTTTGCTGTCATGTTCATGAATGGTTCAGAAGATTACGATTTCGAAGATTTTCAGCTTTGGACCGTTGGGGATGGAATTACTTCAGTGGTTTGTACAAGTCTTTTTATTTCACTACTTACTATTATTCTAGATACGTCCTGGTATGGGATCATTTGGACTACAAAAGCAAACCATATTTTAGAGCAAGATTTGATAAGTAATAGTCAACAAATTGGAATTCATTTATCAACAGATTTTTTTCTTCCATTTGAACTCATTTCAATAATTCTTTTAGTCGCTTTAATCGGTGCGATTGCTATAGCTCGTCAATAATAATAAATCTTTTAAAGGAAGAATTCTCAACTAAATCAAGGGAAAAAGAATGTGTCTAATCCCTTAATTTGAGTGCCCACCTAAAACGAAAATCAACTCAATTTCTTTTTAGAATTGATCTATTCCCAACCAATTCCCTTGTTTTCTTCCATACGTATTAGAATCGACTGGATTTAATTATTGTTCAGATTGAAATGAATCAAGATTGATAAGGGGTTGAGTAATGATGCTCGAACATGTACTTGTTTTGAGTGCCTTTTTATTTTCTATTGGTATTTATGGATTGATCACAAGTCGAAATATGGTTAGAGCCCTTATGTGTCTTGAACTTATATTAAATTCGGTTAATATCCATTTTGTAACGTTTTCGGATATGTTTGATGATCGTCAATTAAGAGGAGACATTTTCTCCATTTTTATTATAGCTATTGCAGCCGCTGAAGCAGCTATTGGATTAGCTATTGTTTCATCCATTTATCGTAATAGAAAATCCATTCGTATTAACCAATCCAATTTGTTGAATAAATAATATGAATCATAGAAAAGAAAATTCGAATATTCATAAATTACTTCCGACTGGACGGTTTGATATGGGTAAGGTATGATCATGTTTGCCGAAACATAAGAAATCAAAGGATTTTTGCGCTCGTTCATAAACAATTCATCATAAACAATTCAAGTCCATTGATTCTGATCACTCATTGATTCGTCTGGTATCTAATTACAAGATTGATTTAGAAGTTAGTTTACTAGACCGAAAATTCATGATGTTAAAAATTGTATAGATACAATGTCACACTCAGTAAAGATTTATGATACATGTATAGGATGTACTCAATGTGTCCGAGCTTGCCCCACCGATGTATTAGAAATGATACCCTGGGACGGATGTAAAGCTAAACAAATAGCTTCTGCTCCAAGGACTGAGGACTGTGTTGGTTGTAAGAGATGTGAATCCGCCTGTCCAACGGATTTCTTGAGTGTTCGGGTTTATTTATGGCATGAAACAACCCGTAGTATGGGTCTAGCTTATTGATACGTTCCATAAAACTCTACTTAAAATCCATTTTTTTTTTTTACCGACAAAATTCGTGCGCAAACTATTTGGATTTTATTTTGCGCACGGATTTTTATGGCCCAAGTGTATCTTGTCTTTACCACGAATCATTTTCCCTTCTTAACAATAATTGTTGTTTTACCAATATTTTCGGGTTCCTTAATTTTCCTTCTTCCACATAAGGGAAATAAAGTAATTCGTTGGTATACTATATGTATTTGTATTCTAGAACTCCTTCTAATAACTTATGCATTCTGTTATCATTTCCAATCAGATGATTCATTAATCCAACTAGAGGAGGATTATAACTGGATCCATTTTTTTGATTTCCATTGGAGACTAGGGATAGATGGGCTCTCAATAGGACCCATTCTATTGACGGGATTCATCACTACTTTAGCTACCTTAGCGGCTTGGCCGGTTACTCGAGATTCTCGATTATTTAATTTCCTGATGTTAGCAATGTATAGTGGGCAAATCGGATTGTTTTCTTCTCGGGACCTTTTACTTTTTTTCCTCATGTGGGAGTTAGAATTAATCCCCGTTTATCTACTTGTATCCATGTGGGGAGGAAAAAAACGTCTCTACTCAGCTACAAAATTTATTTTGTACACGGCAGGGGGTTCTGTTTTTCTTTTACTGGGAGTTCTTGGTGTCGGTTTATATGGTTCTAATGAACCAACATTAAATTTGGACATATTATCCAACCAAACCTATCCCTTAGCTTTGGAAATACTATTCTATAGTGGATTTTTTATTGCTTTTGCTGTCAAATTACCAATCATACCACTACATACATGGTTACCAGATACCCATGGAGAAGCACACTATAGTACTTGTATGCTTCTAGCCGGAATCTTATTAAAAATGGGAGCGTATGGATTAGTTCGAATCAATATGGAATTATTTCCCCATGCTCATTCTATATTTTCTCCTTGGTTACTGATAGTAGGCGCAGTGCAAATAATCTATGCAGCTTCAACATCTTTGGGTCAACAGAATTTAAAAAAAAGAATAGCCTATTCCTCTGTATCTCATATGGGTTTCATAATTATAGGAATTGGTTCTATCACCGATATGGGACTCAACGGAGCGCTTTTACAAATAATCTCCCATGGATTTATTGGTGCTGCACTTTTTTTCTTGGCTGGAACAACTTATGATAGAATACGTCTTGTTTATCTTGACGAAATGGGTGGAATAGCTATCTCAATGCCAAAAATATTCACGATGTTCAGTAGCTTTTCAATGGCCTCTCTTGCATTACCAGGTATGAGTGGTTTTGTTGCCGAATTAATAGTCTTTTTTGGATTAATTACTAGTGAAAAATATCTCTTACTAACAAAACTACTCATTACTTTTCTAATGGCAATTGGAATGATATTAACTCCTATTTATTTATTATCTATGTTACGTCAGATGTTCTATGGATACAAGATATTTAATGTTTCAAATTCCTATTTGTTTGATTCTGGACCACGAGAGTTATTTCTTTCGATCGCTATTTTTTTACCAATACTAGGTATTGGTATGTACCCCGATTTCGTTCTTTCACTCTCAGTCGAAAAGGTTGAAGCTATTCTATCTAATTTTTTTTAGATAAAGTTTGAATGAATTTTACAACCATTTCTCTTACAATGACAAGAAGAAGAAAAGGCCTTTTCTTCTTCTTGTCATACGTTAAGTTTAAATTCATTTTGAACTGGCGAGAACCCCAGCGAATCACTAACTATTTGATTCACCTCGTTCTTGCCAGTTCACACCAAATTCTTTGATCGTATATGCACCTTAGACTTTCCTATTCTAAGAACCCCCACATTCCATTCCACTATAATGAAAATGAACCATAACTATGTAGTCCTATTCCTAATAAATTAACCCCAAAATAGCATATCCAAATTAGAAGAAATCCAATAGACGCCACAATTGCTGAATTTCTACCTTTCCATTTTTGATTTGTTCGAGTATGCAAATAAATTGCGAACACCAGCCAAGTAATAAAAGCCCAAGTTTCTTTTGGGTCCCAACTCCAATAGGATCCCCACGCTTCGTTAGCCCACACGGCTCCAGAAAGAATTCCTATGGTTAAAAAGATAAATCCTAGACTAATTTTGGATTTATCCCAACAAAAAATAGGAAGAAGAAGAAGGAAACACAAGAGAAATAGAAAAAAATATAAAAACGAATATTTCCGGGTCCTACCAATTTTAAGGGTGAAACTATCAAGAAACTTACAAGAGCAACTCCGTTAACTAACCCATCAATCACTCGCGTATCAAAAAACCGAGTGGATTGTGAAAATCTTCTTATCATAGAAAGCCAAAACTTCTGATAAAAAACATCTATAAAAGCACGATTATATGACCAATTGTAAAAACCATAGACAATTTTGTCCGAACGACTTCTTTTGGAAGTTATTAAGACAAAGAAATTTATTAAATCAAAATTCTTGAAGGGTGAAAAAATGGGTTTATATAAAAAAGAAGCTAGAAGTATCCCCCCAAAAGCTATACTAACGGAAAAAAAGGCATCTTTTCCAAATTCATAGAAATCAGTAAAATCCTTTGACTGTTGATGTAAAAGGTCGATAGACGGAGCTAACAATTTACCTAATATATCGAGATCTCCGGGAATTCCTTCTTGATTAAAAGGAATTCCCAGAGATCCAACAAACAAAGTAAATAGAACTAATACAAATAAAGGAAATAACATAGTATTGTCCGATTCATGGGGATATAGAGAAACTTTTTTATTTTCAAAATGAAAAATATTAATAAAAGATTGTTCTGCATTTCTTTTTTTTAGATTCTCATTACTTCGATATGTTTTTTTTTTAAAAAAAGACAAACTTCCATTTTTCATTCTTAATAAACGAAAATTTTTGTGAATTTTTTTTGAATACCCTTTACCCCATATAGATATTAAATCTAGAGCCGAATTTTTTTTACCATTATAATTTTGAAAATAAACATTTAAATGGCCCTCAAAAGTAAGTAAATAGATGCGAAACATATAAAATGCCGTTAATCCTGCCGTGGCCCAAGCTATTATTGCGAAAAAAGGCGAATATAACCAACTATCATTAAGAATTTCATCTTTAGACCAAAAACAAGCAAGAGGGGGAATACCACAAAGTGAAAGTGTACCTAACAAAAAAGATGTTTTGGTAATGGGAGTATATTTTGTTAACCCACCCATAAGAACCATATTTTGACTTTTATCCGGAGAATATCCAACAACAGTTTCCATTGAATGAATAACAGATCCAGACCCTAAAAATAATAATGCTTTTGAATAAGCATGAGTAATCAAATGAAATAAAGCACTTCGGTAAGACCCCATTCCTAGAGCTAACATCATATAACCCAATTGAGACATTGTCGAATAGGCTAAACCCTTCTTAATGTCTTTTTGAGCAAGAGCTAAAGTAGCTCCTAATAATACTGTTATTATACCTATCAAGGAGATAAAATTCATTATATAGGGTATAACTATAAAAAGAGGAAGAAGACGAGCTACAAGAAAAATACCCGCTGCGACCATAGTAGCAGCGTGTATAAGAGCTGAAATGGGAGTGGGTCCTTCCATAGCATCGGCTAACCATACATGAAGAGGAAATTGTGCAGATTTAGCAACTGCACCAGCAAATAATAGAGCAGCACACAATGTAACAAAGGAAGAATTTACTTCATTATTTAAAATCAAGTTATTGAATATTTTGAATAAATCCCTAAATTCAAAACTACCGGTTATCCAATAAAAACCCAAAATTCCTAATAATAAACCAAAATCTCCTACGCGATTTGTTACAAATGCCTTTTGGCAAGCATTTGCGGCAAGAGGTCTTGTGAACCAAAAACCTATTAATAGATAGGAACACACCCCAACCAATTCCCAAAAAATATAAATTTGTATCAAATTGGAACTAGTAACTAATCCCAACATTGAAGTACTGAAAAAACTCATATAAGCAAAAAATCTCAAGTAGCCTTGATCGTGAACCATATAATTATCACTATAAATAAGAACCATAATTCCAACAGTAGTGATTAACATTGACATAATAGAAGTAAGTGGATCGATCAAGTAGCCTAATTCTAAAGAAAAATCATTATTAAGAGTCCAAGACCAAACATATTGATAGATAAAATTGCTATTTATTTGCTGAATAGCCAAATTAGTTGAAAAAAGCATGACTATACTTAACAATAAAATACTCGGAAAAGCCCACATACGACGAAGATTTTTCGTTGCTGTCGGAAAAAGAAGAAGTCCTACTCCTATTAACATGGGAACTGGAAGTGGAACAAAAGGTATGATCCACGCATATTGATATGTCTGTTCCATAAAAAAGTTTTTTCTTAATAATTCTTTATTCCTATTAATGGTTTCCGATTTGCCGGATTTTCTCTCTTTTGAAAAGAGTCAATAAAAAAATCAAAATATGCGCGAACATAAATAGAATTTTTTGAATTTGTATTTCTTTTTATGTATTCTTTCTGCTAAATACTTCAAATATTCAAATCAAGAAGTTACAGTTGGTCAAATCAAAGGAAAAAAAACTTTAAAGTTTCTTTTGAATTTGAAAATCGCGAAGAAAGGATCAAATTAAGTCTTTTTCCGAGTTTGACAAACAATTTAAGAAAGTTTTTAGTAAACATACTAAAAACAGGGAGTTTTACCTTTCCCGAGGTTTTGAGGTATTGTATATTCCATCTAAATGCAATATGACAGTAAAGAGAAGGAAAAACTAGTTCATATGCATTTTTGTATATATTAAGTTCAATGAATTCCCTTTTCTATTGCATAGGGATCTATAAATTCGAAAAATATCGATTTGAATGGGAAAAAATTTTAAAGAAACCTATCACTAAAACAATAAAAATGAAAAATTTTTTACATATATTTTATATTTTAAGGGATGAAAAAAAATATTTTTGATTTTAACTACTATATTTGTGTAATTTTCCCATACCTTTGACCTATCTTTTCTTTTTTATTTGAAAGAATATTCTCTAAAAAATAGAATGAATTAGCAAAAGGCTGCTTTTTTTTGCAAACACTAAATGTCTTTCACATCCAGCTATACCAATGAGTAATTTCTCAATTTAAAATTGAAATGGCAGTTCCAAAAAAACGTACTTCTGCATCAAAAAAGCGTATTCGTAAAAATTGTTGGAAAAGGAAGGGGTATTGGGCAGCGTTAAAAGCCTTTTCCTTGGGAAAATCTCTTTCTACTGGGAATTCAAAAAGTTTTTTTGTACAACAAACAAATAAAAAATAATTACTAAAGCCTAAAACGTTGGAATCAACCTGAGTCAAAAATAGACTCAGCTCATTTCCAAAATTCCCGATTTCCATTCTTAGAATATGTAAAACAAGAATTTATCTCTTTACCTTACCCAAACCTAATTGAAAAAAGTAAAAAAAAAATTTTTGACATCGAATTTGACTGATTTTTTCATTACCAAGGTGGGGAGTCTTTTTTCCCCATCAATCTATTTTGGAATTTCATTTTTTTTTTTTTTTTTTAGTTTCTTTGAATTCGTATATGGATCCAGACGTATTCTCTTCTTATCAATCCCTCCAAAAAGACTTAGGAAAGATATTTTTATTCTATAGATATATAAATATGTGTAAATTTTGAATGATAAAAAATCTATTTTTTCAATGAAAAAAATAGTTCATAAAAAAAAATTTTTATTTTGGGTTCTATCCCTTAATCTTAATGCAGATTATAGGGCTGTTTGTTTTTACAAGAATTCAATATGAGAGGAGTATAAAATTCATGAAAAAATAAGATCTTAAATTAAACGAACTTTCAAATACCTATATAAACGAAATTTTATTCATCTTTTTAACTCTTTCCTAAAAAATATTCAATCCAATAGATTTATTAAATCTAGACGATTGCTTATTCATAGGCTATTATCAGTTCAAGACAAGCCGCTATGGTGAAATTGGTAGACACGCTGCTCTTAGGAAGCAGTGCGAGAGCATCTCGGTTCGAGTCCGAGTGGCGGCATGTCATCGACTAAAAAAGTCAAAAAATCCTATAATGAATCTAATTGGACATTTAGATTCTATAATTCAGGAATTCCTCTTTTTAAAATTTTTATGATATTTTCAACCTTAGAGCATATATTCACCCAGATTTCTTTTTCGATTGTTGCAATTCTAATTACAATTCATTTGATAAGCTTTTTTGTTGATGAAATTGTAAAACTCTATGATTCATCCGAAAGGGGCATGCTAATAACTTTTTTTTGCATAACAGGATTATTAGTTACCCGTTGGATTTATTCAGGACATTTTCCCCTAAGTAATCTATATGAATCATTAACCTTCCTGTCATGGAGTTTTTCCCTTATTCATATAGTTCCATATTTCAAAAAAAAGAAAAATATTCTAAGTACAATAATTGGGCCCAGTGCTCTTTTTACTCAAGGCTTTGCTACTTCAGGCCTTTTAACGGAAATACAGAAATCCACAATATTAGTACCCGCTCTGCAATCGGAGTGGTTAATAATGCACGTAAGTATGATGATATTAGGCTATGCAGCCCTTTTGTGTGGATCATTATTTTCCGTATCACTTCTAGTCGTTACAGTTAGAAAAAAGAAACCTTTATTTTCTACAAAAAATCATTTATTCCATTTGAATGGGTCGGGTGAAATCGAATTAATGATTGAACGAAGTCATTTTTTACAAAATACTTCGTTTTTTTCTACAAAAAATTATTACAGATCACAATTGATTCAACAATTGGATTATTGGAGTTATCGGGTTATTAGTCTAGGATTTATCTTTTTAACCATAGGAATTCTTTCTGGAGCCGTGTGGGCTAACGAAGCGTGGGGATCCTATTGGAGTTGGGACCCAAAAGAAACTTGGGCTTTTATTACTTGGCTGGTGTTCGCAATTTATTTGCATACTCGAACAAATCAAAAATGGAAAGGTAGAAATTCAGCAATTGTGGCGTCTATTGGATTTCTTCTAATTTGGATATGCTATTTTGGGGTTAATTTATTAGGAATAGGACTACATAGTTATGGTTCATTTTCATTATAGTGGAATGGAATGTGGGGGTTCTTAGAATAGGAAAGTCTAAGGTGCATATACGATCAAAGAATTTGGTGTGAACTGGCAAGAACGAGGTGAATCAAATAGTTAGTGATTCGCTGGGGTTCTCGCCAGTTCAAAATGAATTTAAACTTAACGTATGACAAGAAGAAGAAAAGGCCTTTTCTTCTTCTTGTCATTGTAAGAGAAATGGTTGTAAAATTCATTCAAACTTTATCTAAAAAAAATTAGATAGAATAGCTTCAACCTTTTCGACTGAGAGTGAAAGAACGAAATCGGGGTACATACCAATACCTAGTATTGGTAAAAAAATAGCGATCGAAAGAAATAACTCTCGTGGTCCAGAATCAAACAAATAGGAATTTGAAACATTAAATATCTTGTATCCATAGAACATCTGACGTAACATAGATAATAAATAAATAGGAGTTAATATCATTCCAATTGCCATTAGAAAAGTAATGAGTAGTTTTGTTAGTAAGAGATATTTTTCACTAGTAATTAATCCAAAAAAGACTATTAATTCGGCAACAAAACCACTCATACCTGGTAATGCAAGAGAGGCCATTGAAAAGCTACTGAACATCGTGAATATTTTTGGCATTGAGATAGCTATTCCACCCATTTCGTCAAGATAAACAAGACGTATTCTATCATAAGTTGTTCCAGCCAAGAAAAAAAGTGCAGCACCAATAAATCCATGGGAGATTATTTGTAAAAGCGCTCCGTTGAGTCCCATATCGGTGATAGAACCAATTCCTATAATTATGAAACCCATATGAGATACAGAGGAATAGGCTATTCTTTTTTTTAAATTCTGTTGACCCAAAGATGTTGAAGCTGCATAGATTATTTGCACTGCGCCTACTATCAGTAACCAAGGAGAAAATATAGAATGAGCATGGGGAAATAATTCCATATTGATTCGAACTAATCCATACGCTCCCATTTTTAATAAGATTCCGGCTAGAAGCATACAAGTACTATAGTGTGCTTCTCCATGGGTATCTGGTAACCATGTATGTAGTGGTATGATTGGTAATTTGACAGCAAAAGCAATAAAAAATCCACTATAGAATAGTATTTCCAAAGCTAAGGGATAGGTTTGGTTGGATAATATGTCCAAATTTAATGTTGGTTCATTAGAACCATATAAACCGACACCAAGAACTCCCAGTAAAAGAAAAACAGAACCCCCTGCCGTGTACAAAATAAATTTTGTAGCTGAGTAGAGACGTTTTTTTCCTCCCCACATGGATACAAGTAGATAAACGGGGATTAATTCTAACTCCCACATGAGGAAAAAAAGTAAAAGGTCCCGAGAAGAAAACAATCCGATTTGCCCACTATACATTGCTAACATCAGGAAATTAAATAATCGAGAATCTCGAGTAACCGGCCAAGCCGCTAAGGTAGCTAAAGTAGTGATGAATCCCGTCAATAGAATGGGTCCTATTGAGAGCCCATCTATCCCTAGTCTCCAATGGAAATCAAAAAAATGGATCCAGTTATAATCCTCCTCTAGTTGGATTAATGAATCATCTGATTGGAAATGATAACAGAATGCATAAGTTATTAGAAGGAGTTCTAGAATACAAATACATATAGTATACCAACGAATTACTTTATTTCCCTTATGTGGAAGAAGGAAAATTAAGGAACCCGAAAATATTGGTAAAACAACAATTATTGTTAAGAAGGGAAAATGATTCGTGGTAAAGACAAGATACACTTGGGCCATAAAAATCCGTGCGCAAAATAAAATCCAAATAGTTTGCGCACGAATTTTGTCGGTAAAAAAAAAAAATGGATTTTAAGTAGAGTTTTATGGAACGTATCAATAAGCTAGACCCATACTACGGGTTGTTTCATGCCATAAATAAACCCGAACACTCAAGAAATCCGTTGGACAGGCGGATTCACATCTCTTACAACCAACACAGTCCTCAGTCCTTGGAGCAGAAGCTATTTGTTTAGCTTTACATCCGTCCCAGGGTATCATTTCTAATACATCGGTGGGGCAAGCTCGGACACATTGAGTACATCCTATACATGTATCATAAATCTTTACTGAGTGTGACATTGTATCTATACAATTTTTAACATCATGAATTTTCGGTCTAGTAAACTAACTTCTAAATCAATCTTGTAATTAGATACCAGACGAATCAATGAGTGATCAGAATCAATGGACTTGAATTGTTTATGATGAATTGTTTATGAACGAGCGCAAAAATCCTTTGATTTCTTATGTTTCGGCAAACATGATCATACCTTACCCATATCAAACCGTCCAGTCGGAAGTAATTTATGAATATTCGAATTTTCTTTTCTATGATTCATATTATTTATTCAACAAATTGGATTGGTTAATACGAATGGATTTTCTATTACGATAAATGGATGAAACAATAGCTAATCCAATAGCTGCTTCAGCGGCTGCAATAGCTATAATAAAAATGGAGAAAATGTCTCCTCTTAATTGACGATCATCAAACATATCCGAAAACGTTACAAAATGGATATTAACCGAATTTAATATAAGTTCAAGACACATAAGGGCTCTAACCATATTTCGACTTGTGATCAATCCATAAATACCAATAGAAAATAAAAAGGCACTCAAAACAAGTACATGTTCGAGCATCATTACTCAACCCCTTATCAATCTTGATTCATTTCAATCTGAACAATAATTAAATCCAGTCGATTCTAATACGTATGGAAGAAAACAAGGGAATTGGTTGGGAATAGATCAATTCTAAAAAGAAATTGAGTTGATTTTCGTTTTAGGTGGGCACTCAAATTAAGGGATTAGACACATTCTTTTTCCCTTGATTTAGTTGAGAATTCTTCCTTTAAAAGATTTATTATTATTGACGAGCTATAGCAATCGCACCGATTAAAGCGACTAAAAGAATTATTGAAATGAGTTCAAATGGAAGAAAAAAATCTGTTGATAAATGAATTCCAATTTGTTGACTATTACTTATCAAATCTTGCTCTAAAATATGGTTTGCTTTTGTAGTCCAAATGATCCCATACCAGGACGTATCTAGAATAATAGTAAGTAGTGAAATAAAAAGACTTGTACAAACCACTGAAGTAATTCCATCCCCAACGGTCCAAAGCTGAAAATCTTCGAAATCGTAATCTTCTGAACCATTCATGAACATGACAGCAAAAATAATTAAAACATTTATAGCTCCTACATAAATAAGGAGCTGCGCAGCAGCTACAAAATAAGAATTCGATAGAATATAGAATAAAGATATACAAAAAAGAACCAATCCCAATGAAAAGGCCGAATAAATTGGATTTGGAAATAAGACTACTCCCAGACTTCCTAATATAAGACCCGACCCCAGAAAAACTAAAAGAAAATCGTGTATTGGTCCAGGTAAATCCATTTTATTTTATAGAAAAAGTAAATCCAAATATTTCATGACTTTGTTGACCCGACCGGGAAAAGGGGAGTTATCCTATTTTTCTTTTTAGGATACTTATTAATTGAAGAAAATGTGAATAGGGTGGTTGGTGTGGATTGAGGTAGATACAGTTATTGGTCTACTCTTATTATTTAATCATTATTCGAATAGAAATAAATTTTCTATCCAAATGAACCACGATTCTCGACAACCAATCGCTCGTTTATCTTGAACAAGCAAAAACCCGATTCCCTTAGATTCCAAAGGGATTGGGAATTTGGAAATGCAAGGGTTTTATACATTTTTTATTTGAGGTGAATTCGACGAAATTGTTCGAATTGTGTAATCGCCCGTTATGGACACCGGTAATCGACCTAAAGAAATTTGATTATAATTCAATTCGTGACGATCATAAGTAGAAAGTTCATATTCTTCAGTCATTGATAAACAATTTGTTGGACAATACTCAACGCAATTACCACAAAATATACAAATTCCAAAATCAATACTGTAATTAAGTAATCGTTTCTTTCGAATATCAGTTTCCAATTTCCAATCAACTACGGGTAGATCTATAGGACACACACGAACACATACTTCACAAGCAATGCATTTATCAAATTCAAAGTGTATTCGGCCCCGGAAACGCTCCGATGCAATGAATTTTTCGTAGGGGTATTGAATAGTTACAGGTAAACGATTTGCATGGGACAAGGTAATCATGAAACCTTGACCAATGTACCTGGCAGCTCGTATTGTTTGTTGACCAGAATTCAAGAGCTCGGTTAGCATAGGGAACATATCGGAATATCTATAAATAATTTCATACTTGTTTCTTTCTCTTGTTTGAGACAGGTTTTGAAGATAGAAAAATTCGAGTTCTTTACAGTGAAAAAAGTTGGGATGAAGTCGTTAATAATAGATTACCTAGAGAAATAGGTAAAAGAAATTTCCACCCAAGATTTAATAGTTGGTCCATCCTCAATCTCGGTAAAGTCCATCTTGTTGCAATAGAAATGAACAAGAACAGATAAGTTTTCGCTAATGTAATAAAGATACCTATTATTGTTCCAATAACTTGACTTCTTTTAGTTAGTTCAGGAACGAATATGTAGGGAATAGAAAGATTCCAACCTCCCAAGTAAAGAACTGTTACAAATAATGAAGAAACTAGTAGATTTAGATAGGAAGCAACATAAAATAAACCAAATTTTATACCTGAATATTCGGTTTGATAACCCGCTACTAATTCCTCTTCTGCTTCTGGTAAATCAAAAGGTAATCTCTCACACTCGGCTAAAGAAGAAATTAGAAAAACGATAAACCCTATAGGTTGACGCCACAAATTCCATCCCCAAAAACCGTATTTTGACTGCGCTTCAACTATATCAACTGTACTTGAACTGTTAGATAATCATAGTCGGCGATAACATCACTGTTCCCGTCGCTATTACAGAACCGTACATGAAATTTTCACCTCATACGGCTCCTCATAGGTCACAAAAAACTCTAAGGGCCTTTCAACATTTTTGATCTTGATCCCTTTGTGGGATCCATGATCAATAGAGAGTCAAACTCTTATCCTAAGGCCTAGAATTTAACCTATGAAATTCCGTCTGCTAGTTATAATAAAAATAAAGTGCTTCTGAATTGATCTCATCTTTTAAAAGTTTGTATTTTTCTTTGTTGATTAATAACTTTATCCTTGAATAAAAAACTTTTTTGAGGAATATCACAGAGATATTGCAACCTATTCTTTTTTTTTTTTTTGATTACGAAATTAGATATTGTATTACCTAGCAAAGATTCTATTTCTATCGAAAAAATCGAAAAATTTATGAATAAAAAAGATCTCTTTTTGCAATTCTAGTCTTTCCACTTCTGTTCGTTCCTATTCTACTTTCTCGGGAAATAAGGGAGGGCGGCATTACCCAAATAAAAGATTTCTTCGTTCTTGATAGTTATTTACTTAATCGGTGAATAGGAAGATACTCTGGATCAAAATCTAGGGGAGTACTTCTTACGAATTTCTACCAACTTAAAGCCCCGATTCGAATTACTTTGGTAGAAATATCCTCTTGGAAAGGTTATCTAATCTCCATTACTAATCCTTTGTGTATCTTAGTCTTCCTAACCATCCACTCATTTTTTGAATCTTCCAGTAGGTTAATACTAATACCTCCATGGTAATAGATAGTAAAAACCCCGGGGGTTGATCTTTTGAACCCGCTTCAAGCCATGATTACTACTCAACCAATCTAACTTGGGGTAAAGGAAACATAAGAACTGATATTCTTTCCTTTGACTTAATTCTTGTACATAGGAAATGAGATTGAATGGCTTTAACAGCAAATTAGGAAGCCGTTTGATTTCACTCATCTAACTATCCGGTTTAGTTTATCAACCCCGACGATGAATAAAAAATAGATATTCAACTTTCTTGCTAGAAAGAAATATGGAAAGTTTATGTCTCACCGAATCACACGTAGAGATATTGATAATACACATAGAGTTAATGGTATTTCATAACTAATTGATTGAGCAGCAGCCCTTAATCCACCTAAAAAGGAATATTTATTATTTGATCCATATCCCGACATAAGAAGTCCAACGGGAGCAAGGCTTGAAATGGCGATCCATAAAAAAACACCAATACTAAGATCGGCTAGAATAAGTCGATAACTAAAAGGAATTACTGAATAACTTAGTAAAATGGATATCACTGCTATGGATGGCCCAATATTGAATAAACGAGTATCTCCTCTAGATGGAAGAAGATTCTCTTTGAAAAGTAATTTTGTCCCATCTGCTAGAGCTTGAAGAATTCCCAAAGGCCCGGCATATTCAGGTCCAATACGTTGTTGTATTCCTGCAGATATTTCTCTTTCTAACCAAACAATTACTAGTACACCTAGTGTGATTCCTAATACAAGAGTCAAAATAGGGATAAGTGTCCATAGTATCCCATAGACTTCTGTTAAGGATTCAAATCCGGAAAAAGAGTGGATAGCTTGTAGTTCTGTTGTATCAATTATCATTTCAACGATCGACTTCTCCCATAATGATATCTATGCTACCTAGTATCGTCATAATATCAGCCAATTTCATTCTTTTAACTAACTGAGGAAGAATTTGCAAGTTGATAAAACCCGGTGGTCGAATTTTCCATCTCCAAGGAAAAACACTCTGATCTCCTATCAGAAAAATTCCCAATTCCCCTTTTGGGGCTTCGACTCTTACATAAAGTTCTTGCTTGGGCAATTCAAACGTTGGAGAAGGTTTTTTACTAAGAAATCGATAGTCAAAATCATTCCATTCCGGGTTTTTTATTCTATCAAAGCGTCGTATTTCTAAATTTTCATATGGCCCTCCAGGAATTCCCTCTAAGGCCTGTTGAAGAATTTTTACGGATTCTGCCATTTCACCCATTCGTACTAAATAACGAGCTAATGAATCCCCCTCTTTTTGCCAGTGAACCTCCCAATCAAATTCGTCGTAACACTCATAACGATCAACTTTACGAAGATCCCATTCTATTCCGGAAGCTCGTAGCATTGGGCCTGATAAACCCCAATTTAGTGCTTCTTCTGCCTGAATAATGCCTATGCCTTCAACTCGTTCTAAAAAAATAGGATTCCGTGTAATAAGTTTTTGATATTCAGCAACGCCGATTAAAAAATAATCGCAAAATTCCAAACATTTATCTACCCAACCATGAGGTAAATCGGCAGCTACTCCTCCGATACGAAAATAATTATGCATCATACGCATACCGGTAGCAGCTTCGAATAGGTCATATATCAATTCTCGTTCTCTAAAAATATAGAAGAAAGGGGTCTGTGCCCCGATATCTGCCATAAAAGGGCCGAGCCATAACAAATGAGAAGCGATACGACTCAATTCCAACATAATAGTTCTTATATAGCTAGCCCTTTTAGGGACTTGAATATTGCCTAGCTGTTCGGGTGCGTTTACGGTTATTGCTTCTGTGAACATAGTCGCTAAATAATCCCAACGCGTTACATAAGGCAAGTATTGTATAATTGTTCGATTTTCCGCAATTTTCTCCATACCTCTATGTAAATAACCCAATATTGGTTCACAGTCGATAACATCTTCCCCATCGAGAGTCACGATCAGCCGAAGAACGCCGTGCATTGATGGGTGGTGAGGGCCCATATTTACTATCATGAGGTCTTTTCTTGTAGTTGGTGCAATCATAAGTTTTTTTTCCCGAGTCATTCTTCCATGCATTGTTTGAACGTAAAAAGAAGAGTTCGTCAAAATGAAAACGAATAAAAGTGCAAATGGTATTAGGCTTCAAGTTAACGAGTTTTTATCTCTCGAATATCTAACTCGCCAATTAATTCTTTATAACGTTCTCTATTTTTTTTTGACAAATAGGCCAGTAGTCGTTGACGTTTTCCCAAAATTTTCCGCAAACCTCTCTGAGATGAAGAGTCTTTTTTGTGTAATTCCAAATGCGAAGTAAGTTTACTTATCTTAGTGGTGAAAGTGAATACTTGAAATTCAACAGACCCCCTGTTTTCTGTGTTTTCTTTTTGAGAAATAACCGAAATGAATGAATTTTTTACCATAGAAAAATTCCCCCTTCCTTTTGAAAGATATGGATTTTACCGATCAGTAATAATAATGCCATTAATTTGAATTGGTATATACAAAAATCTAATTCCAAGTTATTTGAAAACTACTCCTTTTCTGAATTCAAATCAATCCATCCAAACTGGAATCGGATTGAGATAGAGGTAGAAAAGGAGTAGTCCATTTTTCCATTGAAGGGTTTAGACCTAAAAAAAAAAAAGTTCTATTGATTCATTTCGAGATTGAAGTCCTACATTATTCATTTAATATTGGATATATCCATGAAAGGGAAGACTCAAATGTGTGGTCCGCATATTTCTTTCATATACCCTATACCCCATACCCTATATTTTTTCCTATTTTCATATATACCCGTCTATCATATACTTTCTATTCTATATGATAGACGGGTATAGAGTTCTTATCTACGAATTTTCCATTTTCAATCGTGGATATAGATGTATCCTTAACATACTGAAACGACTGCCATTGTTGGTATTAAACCAATACCGATTCATACAGGCCAAATCTTCTAATCGATAATTAGGCCAAAGAAAGAGCTTTAATTTCATTAATGCATTTTCTTCTATATTAAGACCTTTATTCTCGGGCGAAGCTTGGTTGCTGTTTTTTCTGTTCTTTTCGTTCCAAAATAGGAGATTTCTATTTTCATCGTTTCGATACTTTGAATTCAATGAAATTAGAATTCTCAATTTTCTACGATGTCGAAACGATAAAATATTTTCAGGAATAAGGAAATCAAAATGATTCTTAGAAACATACCTTTCTTCTTGGTATTTTGGATTTGTTTGGTACTTACTCTTATCAACCAACGAAGTACTTATGGTTTGATACATCAAGAGTTGTCCATCAATTTTTCCAAACAGACGAATGGGTTCTATAATCAATATTCCCTTCTTCAGTAATTCCGCATGAGTTAGACTAGTTTGAATCGTCAGTCTATCCAAATCGATTTCTCTTGTTTGAATTGAAGATAAGAGAATTTTTCTTGGGTCCATTAGTCTAAGCAAGAGACAGTAGACCTCAATATTATTCATCAATTTTTCGTCCAAAGTACTGTCCCACCATTTACATTGAAAAAGTAAATAACGTTCCAGGAAGGAATCTAGTTGACTTTTTTTCTTTTTCTTCTTTTTCCTGTCCAATTTTACAGAATTTTCTTCACTAGATTTTTCTTGTGACAGAACAGATCCAAAATCTTCTCCTTTTTTGGGTTCTTCTTGATTTCCTTGCTTTTTTTTGAATTTTCTTTTTTTCTTTTCACTACTATTTTCATTTCCATTTCGATTTAAAAGAAGTAATTGATTTGGTCTAAACCAAGGTTTGGTCTTATATGCCTGATGAAATAAGACCAATTCTGGGAAGAACCAACCCTCTAGATTCGAGATAGAATAATTTAGCATTCTTTCATTCATTCCCATCCAATCAACAAAAACGTTGTGGAATTTTGGGAGATTGTCTGGAAGCCTAAAATAACAAATTTCAGAATATCCATTTTTAATAGATATTTGAAAATACTTATTAGTTTCCCGTTGAATATTTGGATTCCTGTTGGCATCGATCGTGATACAGGACTCAATATCCACTTTTTCTTTACGATACAAACTTTTCCAACGCAAATATTTTCTATTTACCATTTTTTCCACAGCTAGCATATCCACATAATTATAGATAGGGGTGGTTTTCAGAATATCATAAAGTGGGTCCTTGTGCGTGTTACAAGAAAGCTCTCCGTTCTTATTTCCTTGAAATTTTTCGGAGTTAAGAAATTTATTTGCTAAAAGATCATATCGATAAGATTTGTGAAAATTTTCTTTTTGATTCGCTAATTTGTATACTTCCCTTTTTTTTTTTGAATCACTTACTTGGTCTGTTTCATATGAATTGCATTTGCTTAATTTTTCCTTTGTAGCTATACAATGGGAAGTATTTCGCCATTTTTCAGGCATTAATCTCGACCATATGATCGACGATAAATTGTATGGAGAATACCCTCTTAACCACTTTTTCCATTGATTTTGTTCATAATTCCTAAGTTTCTTATCATTTAATTTTAATTTTGAATGAACCATTCCTTGTTTTTCCAAAGAATCCTTTATTTCGGGCTTAAGAAACAAAGAGATTCCTTGATATTGAAGAACAGGTCTTAATTTATGCAAATTACTAACTTGCATTTGGGATAATTTGTAAAATACATAGGCTTGTGATACGCAAGATAAGTCAAAAAAAATATGTAAATTGCTTTTCATATCCCTAATCTTATCAAGGGATTTTTTAAAGGGAATGAGATTTTTCTTTTTTTTATTACTACTAGTATTCTTAAATGTTAGGTCCAGGGATAGAAAAATTAGCTCTATGCAGTTATTCATCATTTTGTCAATTAGGGTTCTTAACCTAATTTGAGTAGAAATATCCAAATTTGAATGATCTACAACAAAATTTAAAAGAAACCGTATATCACGTACAATACAAAGTAAAATATAATAGATCTTAAACCAACCTTCAAACAAAATATATAAAATCAATTTCCATATCCTTAGTAAATAAAATTTACTAAATAAAACAAACTCTTCTATATAATAGATAGTAGATTTCCATACCCCTGATAGTTTCCATTCACTCCTAGAAAAAAATCTGTGCCGAGATAGTAGTTCAATGAAAATTTTCAAATAAAGGGGAAATTTAGAAATGAATCGAACAGTTCTTCTTTTGAATATTTTCCATTTTTCTAAGAATTTAGCATTAAATGTTTTGTTAGGACTAGTCTCATTTTTCCTTTTCTTCTTTCTAATTCTTTCTATTCTTTCTATTTGATTTCTAATTTTCCCTATTCGCTCAGTCAGATCTTTTATTTTTTTTTCTGTCAATGAAGAATTTGTCAAACCCGGCGATACTGTTTGACCAAAAGATTGGTTAATTATTTGATTGCTAATTATGGAATCTTTTTCTTCTTGAATTTCATTCGATTCATAGATTTCTACTTTTCTTAATTGAATTGGGTTTTCTTTGGAAACTTTTGCAAGTATTTTTTTTTTTCCTTTGAAATAGTTCTTTTTCATTTTTCGAACTTTTTTTCCCAGTTCTTTCAAAACAGGTTTCCAAAAGGAAGGTCGTTTTTCGGGAAAACCAAAAGGATGTTTAGCTTCGAGTCCAAAAACCGTTAAAAAACGGAAATCCTCTTTTTCTTGATAAGATCTTAATTTGCGTTTGTGCGAAGGTTTCAGACGGAAAGGGAATAATATTTTGATCTGAAGACCTTCTATGAACCAATTTTCAGGCAATTCTGTTTCTGATAATGGCGTTCCATTATAAGTACATTTAAGATGCATCTCTCTATTCCATTCCCGAAAATCCTCAGACCATTCAGGACGTTGGGATAGGGATATACGCCCAAGATTTTTTGCAATTATAAACGAAGGTAAGAGAATAGATTTTCTAAAAATAGATTGAATTAGCAACAAACAAGCTCTTATTCCTTGCCCATAAGTATGGGCATTATCCCAAGCTTCCGCTATCTTCATTCGCGCCTCTTCCTCTAGTATCTCCATCTCTTTTTTTTCTTCGTCTTCGTCTTCTATTCTATTTTCTTCTCTTTTTGTTTGTTCGTTTGTAGACTCTACAATTTGGAATGCTTCCCCTTTCCACACCCTATTTCTAAAAATGGATTTAATCAATTCAAACATATTAGATGTTAAAGAAAAGAAAATGGATTTTTTGATTCTGTACACAAAAAGGGGGGAATGCGCATTTCCTTGAAACACTTTCCAAATAACTACTTTGCGCCTTTGCGCCCGCACAGACCCCTTGATTAGATCTCGATCAAAGTCCGGTTGTTCTAAATAGCGTGTCGTAGACATCTCTTCCATTTCATCAGGATCATCTTTATCATCTTTGATATCAGTAAAAATCACTACCTCTTTGGCTTCTCTTGAACGAATTTCAAAATCTTCGGGAATATCTTGAAATTCTCCTGATTGTTGTTCTAACTCAGTGATTAATTTGTATTCCCATCGAGGAATTTTTTTACTGATTTCGTTTATTTTATTTTGACTTATGTTTCTGTTTTGACTATTAGCATCATTAGCATCATCATGTAGGAAAAATAATACTTTTTTTAAAAAAAGCATTTCATGTTTTCTTTTTAACTTTTCTAATTTTGCTCTTTCTGCCTTTGGTCTTTCGAACTTTTCTTTTTCGAACTTTTCTTTTTCGGACTTTTCTTTTTCGAACTTTTTCTTATTCTGATAATAATTTTGATCTAGCCAATCAAGGGTATACCAAGAAGTAACTAGAGAGCCACAGCCAAAGTTTAGGTAAGCGTAATACTCGTCTAGTTTTTCTTCTAGAGCGTACTCTATTTTCCGAATAAAGTCTCCCAGATAACCCATATGTTCATACCTCACATGTGCGTAACCAGTCCTCATCAAAAGATCCCAATTAAAATGGGATTTCGATAGAATGTCTTCATAACATTTTAGACACACATTCTTTAAATTCCTGAAGCCTATCAAATTAGACAAATAAGAGGTACCAGGAGCTGTATGCCTCCAAAACGTACATTGCACAGCTATCGCGTAGTGGATATTTCCCGCGACAATAGCCTGTAACCGAGCCAAACAAATCCATTTGTGAGTGTTGAGCACAAGGCGAAAAGTATCAACGACGGGAGGAAGAAACTTTTCAATGACCGTGTCAACGATCTTGTCAATGATCGGTAATTCCTCATTTTTGATATCCTCCGCATAAATCTTTCGCTCTTTATTCTGTATCTCTATAAATTCTCCTAGTTTATCGGTGTACGGAACGAGGATTTGATGCAATTTATTTATCCGAAAATTTTGAAAATTTTTTTTTTTCGAAGTTTTTTTCAGGATTGCATTTTTTTCGATTGTTTTTCGACGCGATCCGCTCAATAAAGGATCATACCTTTTTGGTAAGTATTTGTTTCTAGAATCATCATTACATAATCGAGTTCTTGTTTCGAGTCTATTCAAAAAACTAGATTTTTTCTCGAGAGATTTGATTCGATTTAGAAATGCTTTTTTTTCTTTTCTTTCTTTTTTTTCGTTGGTAAAAATCCAAAAATCGTATGGGTCCGGTGGATTATCATCGAAGAAATAAGGCCACAGTTCCGGGGATAACAGCCTTCTTTTTAGCCTTTCCAAAAAAATCGATACACTAGCAGGACACGTAAAAGTCATTCGATATTTTCCATCACTTTTACATCGGTCAAAAAAATAATGTGACATTTCATTTCGGATAGCTTGTTCAAATTTCTCGTT